TACGACCAGTCAGTTAACAGCCGACCGCTCTACCACTGAGCTACTGAGGAACAAGGGGAGATTCGACCTCCTAGAGTTCAACTCCCGCTCTCAACCCATGAACAATATGAGTCCGAAGCTTCTTTCGTAACTCCCGGAATTTCTTCGTAGTGACTCCGTTCCATGCCTCATTTCATAGGGAAGCCCAAAGTGGCTCTATTTCATTCTATTTCACTTCCTAGCACTTCCTATCATTTAATATCCATCCCTTTGGTCTTATTTACATAAGAGATGTCATTTATAGTCTATCTCTTTCTATATATGGAAAGTCAAGAAATTCTCATCGAAACATCGAGAAATTGTGCATATAGAAAACTCTAAAGAAAGAAAAAAAGGAGACCCATGCCATGATTTTCAAATCTTTTCTACCTTTTCTACTTAGTAGTCTAAGTTTCTCGATGAGGATAATTAATTCGGTCGTTGTGGTCGGACTCTATTATGGATTTCTGACCACATTCTCCATAGGTCCCTCTTAGATCTTCTTTCTCCAATCTTGGATTAGGGAAGAAGGAGATATTCGCGACTACTGGCGGTTTCATTATGGGGCAGCTCATGATCTTCATATCGATCTATTATCCACCTCTGCATCTATTCTTTCTTAGCTAAACGGGTGGAAGATCCATCCAATTTGGTTATATCATGGACTCGAAAAGCGGATCTGAATGTGACTGAAATGCACGATCTTCACAGGTATCACTTTTCACGATACCTAAAAGATGGAATAGCGATTTTCGAACCATTTCCTATACGAGAATGGTTTCCATTACTTTGAGAAATGGATTCTATATCAAACTATAGCTATTGCATTAAAGAAGAAAAGAAACTAATAGAAGTCGAAGACGCGGAATGGTAGTGAATAGAGAGAAAGATTCTTCTGATTTTCTTGTTCCTGAAAATATTCTATCTATCTCCTAGACGCCGTAGAGAATTGAGAATTTTCATGTCTTTCAATTCTCGTACTCGTAATTGGAAAGTTACGGAAGGAGGTCCATCATTTTGCAATGAAAACAACATAAAAAACTCTGGACAATTTCGAAATCAGGCCAAGCGTCTTAATACATATGCAAAAAAATTCATTATTGGCCCACCATTGATTAGAAGATTTAGCTTGTATGAATCGCTATTGGTTTGATACGAATAATGGCAGTCGTTTCAGTATGTTAAGGATACAGATGTATCCACAATTCATTTAGAGTTACTTAATAGCCTATTTCTTATACCATATCTCTATCCCGTGAAATTCTCGAGCCGAAAGATGGATGCATATGCTGTGTTTCATTTTGCTAAACGATATCAATTAAATGGTGTATCAATTCCATAAATTGGATATAGCAATAAATAAATCAGCAAAATTCTTTTATTTTAGATAGAAGAAATGTTTCTTCTATCTAAAATAAAAGAATGTACCCTTCTATCCAAATCCAATTTGCATCGATAAAATAAATCCAAATTCCAGTAGTGGATGAATAATTGCAAATTTTTGTGTGTACGAGATTAGAATAACTTCAAAATAACTGACATAATTTTTTATTTTTCCTGATCAGAAAAATACATGAAAAAGAAAGGAGGTAGAAAAATTTTGGGATTTATGGTTAAAGAAGAAAAAGAAGAAAACAGGGGTTCTGTTGAATTTCAAGTATTCAGTTTCACCAATAAGATACGGAGACTTGCTTCACATTTGGAATTACACAAAAAAGATTTTTCATCGGAAAGAGGTCTACGAAGACTTTTGGGAAAACGTCAACGTTTGCTGGCTTATTTGGCAAAGAAAAATAGAGTACGTTATAAGAAATTAATCAGTCAGTTGGATATTCGGGAGAAGTAATTTAATCGTTCGAATTTTTTTCTTATTTTATTAGTAGTCTTATAGTAGTCTTAGATTTTTCATTTTGATGAGCCTCGTTTTGAGGAATTCATGGAATAATCCATTTTCATGGAATAATGAATTAAGGAAGAAAGGATATGAGTCTACCGCTTACAAGAAAAGATCTCATGATAGTCAATATGGGCCCTCAGCACCCATCAATGCATGGTGTTCTTCGACTGATCGTTACTCTCGATGGTGAAGATGTTATTGATTGTGAACCCATATTAGGCTATTTACACAGAGGAATGGAAAAAATCGCGGAAAACCGAACTATTATACAATACTTACCTTATGTAACACGATGGGATTATTTAGCTACTATGTTTACAGAAGCAATAACGGTAAATGCACCAGAATTCTTGGAGAATATTCAAATACCCCAAAGAGCCAGCTATATTAGGGTAATTATGTTAGAGTTGAGCCGTATAGCTTCTCACTTGTTATGGCTTGGACCTTTTATGGCGGATCTAGGCGCACAGACCCCTTTTTTCTATATTTTTAGAGAGAGAGAATTGATATATGATCTATTTGAAGCTGCTACAGGTATGCGAATGATGCATAATTACTTTCGCATCGGAGGGGTAGCCGCCGATCTACCTTATGGATGGGTCGATAAATGTTTAGATTTCTGTGATTATTTTTTACGAGGAGTTGTTGAATATCAACAACTTATTACACGGAATCCCGTTTTTTTAGAACGAGTTGAAGGAGTCGGTTTTATTAGCGGAGAAGAAGCAGTAAATTGGGGCTTATCGGGACCGATGTTACGAGCTTCTGGAATACAATGGGATCTTCGTAAAGTTGATCCTTATGAGTCTTACAACCAATTCGATTGGAAAGTCCAATGGCAAAAAGAAGGGGATTCATTAGCTCGCTATTTAGTACGAATGGGTGAAATGAGGGAATCCATCAAAATTATTCAACAGGCTGTAGAGAAAATTCCTGGAGGCCCTTATGAGAATTTAGAAGTCCGACGCTTTAAGAAAACAAAGAATTCCGAATGGAATGATTTTGAATATCGATTTCTTGGTAAAAAACCTTCGCCCAATTTTGAATTGTCAAAGCAAGAGCTTTATGTAAGAGTGGAAGCTCCAAAAGGTGAATTAGGAATTTATCTGGTAGGAGATGATAGTCTTTTCCCCTGGAGATGGAAAATTCGTCCACCCGGTTTTATTAATTTGCAAATTCTTCCTCAACTAGTTAAAAAAATGAAATTGGCTGATATCATGACGATATTAGGTAGTATAGATATCATTATGGGGGAAGTTGATCGTTGAAATGATAATAGATAGGGTAGAGATAGAAACTATCAATTCTTTTTCGAAATCGGAATTATTAAAAGAAGTCTATGGACTGATATGGATTCTACCCATTTTGACCCTCCTACTGGGAATCACAATAGAAGTACTCGTAATTGTGTGGTTAGAAAGAGAAATATCCGCATCGATACAACAACGTATTGGTCCTGAATATGCTGGCCCCCTGGGACTGCTTCAAGCTATAGCCGATGGAACTAAGCTACTTTTTAAGGAGGATATCCTGCCATCCCGAGGAGATATTCCTTTATTTAGCATTGGACCTTCTATAGCAGTCATATCAATTTTATTAAGTTTTTTAGTTATCCCTTTGGGATATCGTTTTGTTTTAGCCGATCTTAGTATTGGTGTTTTTTTATGGATTGCCATTTCAAGTATTGCTCCTATTGGTCTTCTTATGGCAGGATATAGCTCAAATAATAAATATTCTTTTTCAGGCGGTCTACGAGCTGCTGCTCAATCTATTAGTTATGAAATACCATTAACTTTTTGTGTGCTAGCAATATCTCTACGTGTGATTCGTTAAAATAGGATCTTTTTCCTCCAAAATCCATTGAATATTTATCTTCCTTTTCTTATTCTCGGGTTGGTAAGTTAAACTAGATAGCTATATGAGTGAAACAAAACAACTTATTAATTTGTAGTAAAAAGAAAAAATCTCATTTCCTACGTACAAGAAAAAAGTTGAAGTAAACATAAGTAGTGTAAACTCTTTACCCCAAGGTTGAGATTTTTTGATTAGTCATCATATCTTGAAGCGGGCAAGAATAAAGGATTCGCGATATGGAATTCCATTACTAGAATATTCCGAGTTATTACTATAACTTATAATCATAAGGGGAATCCATCAAAAATTAGTGAGGGGTTAGGAACACTAAAGTACATAAAGGATTAGTAATGAGGGAATCTAAGACATTAGAGATTTTTCCTCATAAAAGGAATCATAATAAGGACTTGAAATTGGTGGAAATGATCAAGTAGTACTTTCTTCGGATTCCGATCCAGAGTATGTTCCCTTTCACTTGTTAAAGAAATGGCTATCAAGAACGAATTAATCCTTTATTCCTTTTTTCTTTTTAAGTACCCTTCCCCGGGGAAAGAAGAATAGGACAAAAGATATGGAATGCAATACAAAAAAAAGATATTTATTTATTTTTTCCTTCCTCTATTCATATTAATACAGAATTCCTCATGAATTAATGCCTAATTCTTTTCATTTATTAATTGCTATAACGAGTGTTTTATTCCAAGATTAAGTTATTACTGAACAAAGAAAAATTTTCATTATATTATAAAGGACGAGATCAATTCGGAAGCGCTTTTTCTTATTCTAGCAGACGGAATTCCTTTGGTCTAATTTAGGACTTTCCAATCGATTTTATCTTACCTAATTCTATCTATGCCCAGGGGGATAATACCGAAACGAAACAACCCTTTCCTTTTTTCTGATCATAGAGAAGCCGTATGAAGCTAAGGTTTCATGTACGGTTTTGGAATAGCGGTGGGAACTGTGATGTTATCATCGACTATGATTATCTAACAGTTCAAGTACAGTTGATATAGTTGAAGCACAGTCAAAATATGGTTTTTTTGGATGGAATCTTTGGCGTCAGCCTATAGGTTTTCTGGTTTTTCTAATTTCTTCTTTGGCAGAATGTGAAAGATTACCCTTTGATTTACCAGAAGCAGAGGAAGAATTAGTAGCAGGTTATCAAACCGAATATTCCGGTATCAAATATGGTTTATTTTATCTTGTTTCTTACCTAAATTTATTAGTTTCCTCTTTATTTGTAACAGTTCTCTACTTAGGCGGGTGGAATTTCTCTATTCCCTATATATCCTTTTTTGAATTTTTCCAAATGAATAAAATGGTTGGAATTTTGGAAATGACAATGGGTATCTTTATTACATTAACTAAAGCTTATTTATTTCTCTTCATTTCTATCACAATAAGATGGACTTTACCCAGGATGAGAATGGATCAGTTATTAAATCTTGGATGGAAATTTCTTTTACCTATTTCCCTGGGCAATCTCTTATTAACAACTTCTTCCCAACTTGTTTCACTATAAATAAGATAATACAATAACAGTAAGAATATTTTCAACACAAAAGTTCTCTCAAACAAGAGAAAGAAACATATCTTTTTCATAGATATTTAGAATATGTTCCCTATGGTAACTGGGTTCATGAGTTATGGTCAACAAACAATACGCGCTGCAAGGTACATTGGTCAAAGTTTCATAATTACCTTATCCCACACAAATCGTTTACCTATAACGATTCACTACCCTTATGAAAAATCAATTACATCGGAGCGTTTCCGGGGGCGAATCCACTTTGAATTTGATAAATGTATTGCTTGTGAAGTATGTGTTCGCGTATGCCCGATAGATCTACCCCTTGTGGATTGGAGATTTGAAAAGGATATTAAAAGGAAACAATTGCTTAATTATAGTATTGATTTCGGAGTTTGTATATTTTGTGGTAATTGTGTTGAGTACTGTCCGACAAGCTGTTTATCAATGACTGAAGAATATGAACTTTCTACTTATGATCGTCATGAATTGAATTACAATCAAATTGCTTTGAGTCGGTTACCAATCTCCATAATGGGAGATTACACAATTCAAACAATTAGGAATTCGACTCAAAGTAAAATAGACGAAGAAAAATCTTGGAATTCAAGAACGGTTACTAATTATTAGTTACTAGGATTTCTCTTTTTTGTTAGAAAAATCCAATAGTTTTTTATTAACTATAAAGAAAAACGAATAACTACTGCTTATTGCAAATTATTCCTGATTTAAAATGAGAGTAGATTTTCGTGATGTCATTTCTAACTATACAACTTATATACAAAAAAATATCCTAATCCCTTTTTCCTTCCTTGAATCTTTTAGTTTTAGTCAGTTCATGAAAAATTTTATACTATTAATTTCTTCTTATCCATAATGGATTTACCTGGACCAATACATGAGATTCTTGTGCTATTTGGGGGATTTGTTCTTCTACTAGGAGGTCTAGGAGTAGTATTACTTACCAACCCAATTTATTCTGCCTTTTCGCTGGGATTAGTTCTTGTTTGTATATCCTTATTCTATATTTTATTGAATTCCTACTTTGTAGCTGTCGCACAACTTCTTATTTATGTGGGAGCTATAAATGTTTTGATCATATTTGCCGTAATGTTCGTAAATGGCTCAGAATGGTCTAAAAATAAGAATTATTGGACTATTGGAGATGGGTTCACTTCACTCGTTTGTATAACTATTCTTTTTTCACTAATGACTACTATCCCAGATACGTCATGGTATGGAATTCTTTGGACTACAAGATCAAACCAAATAGTAGAACAGGGTCTCATAAATAACGTTCAACAAATTGGGATTCATTTAGCAACTGATTTTTATCTTCCGTTTGAACTCATTTCCATAATTCTTCTAGTTTCTTTAATAGGTGCAATTACTATGGCTCGGCAATAAGAAATACTTAGAATTAGTCAAAATTCTTAGAATTTCAAATCTAAAATAAATAACTAAAGAATCACAATTTTGATTTAGTAAAACCCATCTACTGCCAACAAATACCTTCTTTTCTCTTTTGTTGTGTAACTGTTCTATTCTAATTAATGGAATCGGTTCAATTCTTGTCCTCATATTGAAATGAATCGAGATTGATAAGGAGTTAGTTAATGATGTTTGAGCATGTACTTTTTTTTAGTGTCTATTTATTTTCGATTGGTATCTATGGATTGATCACAAGCCGAAACATGGTTAGAGCTCTAATATGTCTTGAACTTATACTGAATTCAATTAATCTAAATCTCGTAACATTTTCTGATCTATTTGATAGTCGCCAATTAAAAGGAGACATTTTCGCAATTTTTGTTATAGCCCTTGCGGCTGCTGAAGCAGCTATTGGACTATCCATTCTTTCTTCCATCCATCGTAACAAGAAATCAACTCGTATCAATCAATCTAATTTTTTGAATAATTAGACATAAAATCCTCTAAACAAAGGCGCACATATAATAATAATATCAAATATTAAGATGAATAGAAATCTAATACTATTTTCTTCTATTTTCTTATTATTTTATTATTTTATAATATCTATTTTTTGATTAGGTTATTACATAGTATTCTTTTTTACTTATTGAATTTTTGCAATTCATTGATATTGCAATTTGAATATTGCAATAATTTATATTGAAAAGACGATAGCCAATAAATTGGCTAATTCGAATTCGTATGTACAATTCGTATAATTATGATTGTTGAAGCCAAAAATTCAAGTCTCTTGGCTCTTTTCACGCTTTCTCACAAACGGATTAAGAAATATATTGCATTATTTTATTTATTTATTTGTTGAAGTTTGGATAAACCATTGCTTCGTCTGGTGTCTACAATACATATGACTCATATAGTACTAATTTCATTTTTACCAGATCGAAAATTTTTATGTTGAAAAGGAAAATTTATAGATCCAATGTCACATTCCGTAAAAATTTATGATACATGTATAGGATGCACTCAATGTGTACGAGCTTGTCCAACAGATGTATTAGAAATGATACCCTGGGATGGGTGTAAAGCCAAGCAAATTGCTTCCGCGCCGAGAACCGAAGATTGTGTGGGTTGTAAGAGATGTGAATCTGCCTGCCCAACAGATTTTTTAAGTGTCCGCGTTTATTTAGGGCCTGAAACAACCCGCAGCATGGCTCTATCTTATTGATACGTTACAAAAAACTCCACTTGAATCGTCTGATTCCTCTTTACCGAGGAAGCCTGTGCTCGCTTATTTCGAGCACGGGCTTTTCTGGTCAAAACGTATCTTCTCTTTATCACTTTATCATGAGTTATTTTCCTTGGTTAACAATACTTGTTGTTTTGCCGATATTTGCAGGTTCATTAATTTTCTTTTTACCTCATAGGGGAAACAAAATCGTTAGGTGGTATACTATATCTATTTGTTTATTAGAATTCCTTCTAATGACTTATGCATTCTGTTATCATTTCCAATTGGAGGATCCCTTAATCCAATTAAAGGAGGATTCTAAATGGATAGATGTCTTTGATTTCCACTGGAGATTGGGAATCGATGGACTTTCATTAGGATCTATTTTATTGACAGGATTTATCACTACTTTAGCTACTTTAGCAGCTTGGCCAGTTACCCGGAATTCGCGATTATTCTATTTCCTGATGCTAGCAATGTATAGTGGTCAAATAGGATTATTTTCTTCGCGAGACCTTTTACTTTTTTTTATCATGTGGGAGTTAGAATTAATTCCTGTTTACTTACTTTTATCCATGTGGGGGGGAAAGAGGCGTCTGTATTCAGCTACAAAATTTATTTTGTATACTGCAGGCGGTTCCATTTTTTTCTTAATCGGAGTTCTAGGTATGGGCTTATATGGTTCCAACGAACCAAGATTAGATTTGGAAAGATTAATTAATCGATCATACCCTGCAACATTGGAAATACTATTTTATTTTGGCTTCCTTATTGCTTATGCTGTCAAATTGCCGATTATACCCCTACATACGTGGTTACCAGATACCCATGGGGAAGCGCATTACAGTACATGTATGCTTTTAGCGGGAATCCTATTAAAGATGGGAGCATACGGATTGATTCGGATCAATATGGAATTGTTACCTCATGCTCATTATCTATTTTCCCCCTGGTTGGTAATAATAGGAGCGATGCAAATAATCTATGCAGCTTCAACTTCTCTTGGTCAACGAAATTTCAAAAAAAGAATAGCCTACTCCTCCGTATCTCACATGGGTTTCATAATTATAGGAATTGGTTCCATAACCAACATTGGACTCAATGGAGCTATTTTACAAATACTATCCCATGGATTTATTGGTGCTACACTTTTTTTCTTGGCGGGAACGGCTTGTGATAGAATGCGTCTTGTTTATCTCGAAGAACTGGGGGGGATATCTATCCCAATGCCGAAAATTTTTACCATGTTTAGTAGCTTTTCAATGGCTTCTCTTGCCTTACCAGGAATGAGCGGTTTTGTTGCAGAATTAGTAGTATTTTTTGGACTAATTACTAGTCCAAAATTTCTGTTAATACCAAAAATGCTAATTACTTTTGTAATGGCAATTGGAATGATATTAACTCCTATTTTTTTATTATCTATGTTACGCCAGATGTTCTATGGATACAAGCTATTTCATGTTCCAAACGCAAATTTGGTGGATTCTGGACCACGAGAACTCTTTCTTTTAATCTGTATCTTTTTACCAGTAATAGGAATTGGTATTTATCCAGATTTTGTTCTCTCGCTATCGGTTGACAAGGTAGAGGCTCTCTTATCCAATTATTATCCTAAATAATTATAATTTTTTTTTACTAGTCCGCTCTATATTCCATAGTGGAAAAACCAAATAATTCAGAAAAAAGTAAAAAAGTCTAATTAGATCTATCTCGAATTTTTGAGAACCCTTTGAGAAGGCGTTCAAGGGTTCTCAAATCAAACAAAAATGGAAAAACTTTCATTTCACGAAGGTTTTATGTTATGTAATCATTTAGATGGTAATGTAAATGCACCATAACTATGTAAACCTATTCCTAATAGATTGATACCAAAATAGCAGATCCAAATTATAAGAAATCCTATCGAAGCTACAAGTGCGGAATTCGTACCCTTCCAATTTGGATTTGTTCTACTATGTAAATAAATTGCGAATATGGTCCAAGTAATAAATGCCCAAGTTTCCTTAGGATCCCAATTCCAATAGGATCCCCACGCCTCATTAGCCCATACTGCTCCACAAAGAATACCTATGGTTAAAAGGGTAAACCCTAGGCTAATGACACGATAACTCCAAGAATCCAAACGCTCAATTAATTGATATTTGTAATAATTTGGAAATGAAGGAAAAGAGGTGTTTTTTAAAGCACTTCTTTTTACATAGAAATATTCAATCTCACTAAACTCACTAAAGAAAAATGTTTTATTTAAAACATTTTTTTTCTTTTCTAAAAAGAAATTGAAATTCTTTCGAAATTTAATGATTAGAAGAGCGGCGGATAATAAGGATCCGCACAAAAGAGTTGCATAGCTTAGTAACATCATACTGACATGCATCATTAACCACTGAGATTGTAGAGCAGGTACTAGTATTGTGGATTGATGCATTTCAGTTAAAAGACCCGACGTGGCAAAGCCTTGCGTTAAAATAGTACTTGGCGTAGTTATTGTGCTTAAATCATTTTTAGAGTTCTGTATCTTAGGAATCGTATGAAGAATATACAGAGCCCATGAAAGGAAGATCAATGACTCATATAAATTACTTAATGGAAAATGTCCCGAAGAAGCCCAACGAGAAACTAAGAATCCTGTTATAGAGAAAAAAGTAGCTATCATTCCTTTTTCTGACGAATCACGTAATCCCCCAAGTTCACGAACTAATAAGGTTATCAAATGAATTGTAATCACAATTGAAATGGTTGAGAAAGAGATATGAGTTAGTATATGTTCTAAAGTTGCAAATAGCATAAGGAGAAGGTCCCATTACAAAATTGGAAATTTCGAATTGAATCCATTTTCTAATCTATTGTATTCTTTTTCGAGAATGCCGCCACTCGGACTCGAACCGAGATGCTTGAGCACTGCTTCCTAAGAGCAGCGTGTCTACCAATTTCACCATGGCGGCTAACTTTAAATAATAGGGAAGTTAAAAGAATAATAGTTATTTTCTCGCAAATCGTCGAGATTGGGAGAGTCCATAGAATTTAGGAACATTAGAATCTTCATTAAAATGGACTTCGTTTGGTAGTATCATTGGGGATTTTTTTAACAATAAACTCTTGCTTTGCCCAATAGAAACAAAGCTTGAAAGAGTTGGAACTGTTTTTTCTCAGTTGCAATATAGAACTCATTTTTTTCTAATTAGTTTCTCATTGAAATAAAAAAAAATCTTTCAATCTATCCATTAGAATTTCTATAATTTCATCATTAAATACAAAGAATTTTGGATTTTAGCAAAATTTCTAGAATGAAAGCCTTTATGCTCTTATTAATATGATTTACCAAGCCTAAACCTATTTTTTTGTGGATTTTTGATAAGATAGGTAGAAGTTGTAAGTCCTATTGCAAGAATACTCTACTTTTCATAATAGAATCCTCATATTTTATTATGAGGATTCTATTATGAAAAGTTCGTTGATAGGAAAAGAATACTTAGGACACAGTATACCAAAAACTTTTGTTCTATATATCAGAGGGGTTAGTTCTAAGAATATTGTACCGAGGAATTCGACACATAAAAGTACATTCATTAATTAATCCGAATTATTCATTTTAAATAATTGGAATTTCTTTGGGATAGGTCAATTCAGATTATTCCAAAACCAGATTATTTGTTTGTTTGTTGCCCAGAAAAACCCTTTGGTTTTGGATGCTCGCTACCGCTGGAAAATGATCTTGATTTTGCTAAAGAATAAGATTGTACTATGGAAAAATAAGTCTTTTTCTTCCAAAGATTTTTACGAATACGCTTTTTTGACATCGAAGTACGTTTTTTTGGAACTGCCATTCAAAAAGGAGATTACTTTTTTTCTAGTTGTATGTGAAAGACATCTATTGCCGCAAATCAATCCTTCTTTCTGTTTTTTCTTAGTATTTATACTTTTTCTTAGTATTTATACTTAGATACTGAACTGAAATTCTGAATTCTTTTTTACTTGATTTTCTCTAATGCGGATAAGACAAGAATTTTTTAGCATATTTTTCATATATATTTTATACTTTGTTTTAATAATATAGAATATATACAAAGGTTTTCTATTTAAATTAAATCAATTTATATATTAAGTATACTCCATATATAGATCTACGGCCTATCCCCCATATAAGATGGGGGGATAAAAGGAAGGGAAAATTCAAATAGTTAATTAAGTTCAGAATGGTATTCCATAATGGAATTCCAATCAAAACAAAAAAAATACTTAGTCTCTTAAATAAGACATTCTAAAACTTAGGTAATTCTAGTCATTAGGATTTCAGTTCTATATGAAGTAAGGAATATTCGATAATTTCCTATAAACATAGGTTTTCATTGGAATTCAATCAATCAGTTACGAAACATGAGAGCTGCTTCATCTTCATTTTAATAGAAAAAAATACAAAAATGAATAGAAAGTAAAATGATTCAATCCTTTTTTGTATTTTAACAAATATCCTTCTTTAGGTAATAACTAGGTAACAAAGTTATTTAATTAACTTTTTGAATTTAACCAAGTAAACCCATTCTTCATTTTTGATTATTTCAATGAGAGAAATTTGGAAAAATGAAGAATTCCAGTATTTTGTCTTATTCTTATTTTTTGGAATTCCTTCAGAAAGAGATAAGAATTGGTTTGGTGAATCGGAAACAATTTTATTTTATAGAAAAATTTCAAGTAAAAATTGCAATTTCTTTTCTTATGGAACATACATATCAATATGCATGGGTAATCCCTCTTCTCCCACTTCCAGTTATTATGTCAATGGGGTTTGGACTTATTCTTATTCCGACAGCAACAAAAAATCTTCGTCGCATATGGGCTTTTCCTTGTGTTTTACTCTTAAGTATAGCTATGGTATTCTCAGTTCACCTATCTATTCAACAAATAAATGGAAGTTCTATCTATCAATATCTATGGTCTTGGACCGTCAATAATGATTTTTCCTTAGAATTTGGATACTTGATCGACCCGCTTACTTCTATTATGTTAATACTAATTACTACTGTAGGAATCCTCGTTCTTATTTATAGTGACGATTATATGTCTCACGATGAAGGATATTTGAGATTTTTTGTTTATATAAGTTTTTTCAATACTTCCATGTTGGGATTGGTTACTAGTTCCAATTTGATACAAATTTATTTTTTTTGGGAACTTGTGGGAATGTGTTCCTATTTATTGATAGGCTTTTGGTTTACACGGCCAATTGCAGCGAGTGCTTGTCAAAAAGCTTTTGTAACTAATCGTGTAGGGGATTTTGGTCTGTTATTAGGAATTTTAGGTTTTTTTTGGATAACAGGTAGTTTAGAGTTTAGGGATTTGTTCAAAATAGCTAATAACTGGATTCCTAATAATGGGATTAATTCCTTACTTACTACTTTGTGTGCTTTTTTATTATTCCTTGGTGCAGTTGCGAAATCCGCACAATTCCCTCTTCACGTATGGTTACCCGATGCTATGGAAGGACCCACTCCCATTTCGGCTCTTATACACGCAGCAACTATGGTTGCTGCGGGGATTTTTCTTCTAGCTCGACTTCTTCCTCTTTTCATATCCCTACCTTTAATAATGAGTTTCATTTCTTTAGTAGGTACAATAACACTCTTCTTAGGAGCTACTTTAGCTCTTGCTCAGAGAGATATTAAAAGAAGCTTAGCCTATTCTACAATGTCTCAATTGGGTTATATGATGTTAGCTCTAGGTATAGGTTCTTATCAAGCTGCTTTATTCCATTTGATCACTCATGCTTATTCGAAAGCTTTATTGTTCTTGGGATCCGGATCCATTATTCATTCAATGGAACCTCTTGTTGGATATTCACCAGATAAAAGTCAGAATATGGTTCTTATGGGTGGTTTAAGAAAATACGTTCCAATTACAAGAACTACTTTTTTATGGGGTACGCTTTCTCTTTGTGGTATTCCACCTCTTGCTTGCTTCTGGTCCAAAGATGAAATCCTTAGTAATAGTTGGTTGTATTCACCCTTTTTTGGAATAATAGCCTCTTTTACTGCAGGATTAACTGCGTTTTATATGTTTCGGATATATTTACTTACTTTTGATGGGTACCTGCGTGTTCATTTTCAAAATTACAGTAGCACTAAAGAGGGTTCGTTGTATTCAATATCCTTATGGGGAAAAAGGATACCCAAAGGAGTGAATAGAGATTTCATTTTATCAACAACGAAGAGTGGAGTTTCTTTTTTTTCACAAAATAGATCCAAAATTCATGGTAATACAAGAAATAGGATAGGGTCCTTTAGTACTTCCTTTGGGGCTAAAAACACTTTTGTCTATCCTCATGAAACGGGAAATACTATGCTATTCCCTCTTTTTATATTACTGCTTTTTACTTTGTTCATTGGATCCATAGGAATCCATTTTGATAATGGAGTAATGGATAATGGAATAGCGGAGTTAACCATATTATCAAAGTGGTTAACTCCCTCAATAAACTTTTTCCAGGAAAGTTCTAATTCTTCCATAAATTCATATGAATTTATCACTAATGCAATTTCTTCTGTAAGTCTAGCTATGTTTGGTCTATCCATAGCATATATCTTCTATGGATCCGCTTATTCCTTTTTTCAGAATTTGGATTTAATAAATTCTCTTGTAAAAGAGGGTCCGAAAAAGTTTTTTTCGGATCAAGTAAAAAAAAAGATATACAGTTGGTCATATAATCGTGGTTATATAGATATTTTCTATACTAGGGTCTTTACCCTGGGTATAAGAGGATTAACTGAACTAACGCAGTTTTTCGATAAGGGTGTCATTGATGGAATTACCAATGGAGTAGGTCTTGCTGGTTTTTGTATAGGAGAAGAAATTAAATATGTAGGGGGAGGGCGAATATCGTCTTATTTATTCTTTTTTTTATGTTATGTATCCGTGTTCTTATTCTTTTTTCTTTCTTAACTTAAGGAATTCCCCCGTCTCCTGCCTAAAGAGCCCCCTTATTCCCCTTCCTATCTTCTTCCCCCATCTCTCCCCCTTTTCTACCATCTCTCTCTTTTTCTATCT